GTAAAACTGAGAAGTAAAATGAGAAGTAAAAAAAAAAAAGAAAAAAAATCAAATCGCACCATCTCTATAATAGGTAAATGCCTTTTTTTCTCCTGAAGTTGTCGGAATTATTCGTAATAAAATATTGGCTACAATTGAAGAGGTCTTATCAATAAAATTTCCATTTCTTCGAGATCTAGGCATAATTAGTAATTCGTTATATAATTATTCTCATCCCCCTTCGGGGCAAAAAATTCCACAAAAAAGGAATGGTACAGTACAAAATAACATAAAAACAGACTAATTGGAAAAACGTGGGTTCCAAATTGTACCCCTTTTTTGACAAAGATGAAATAGTTGAATCAGATTAGATTTCATTACAATTTTGTAGTATACCAATGACCAAAACTCTTACTATTTCATTTCAGTTGAATAACCAAGTTTCCTATGAATTAGGATAACTCGAGAAGTTTTTATTTGGTTATGATCCAAAAAGTAAAAAGAATGGAATAATCATTCCATGAGAAAATAAAATTCAAACAAAGTAACCATCCCTTTTGTTTACATAACATGTATGTGCTACACTATACAATCAAAATAGAAAAAGGAATCGTCCTATTCATGAATTTTGAATAGATCCATGGGATAGTTGATGAAAGAAGTTGTTGTTAAGAAATATACAATTGTAAAAAAAAAATTCTTCTTATGGAACCCTCGGGCGGTTATACCTGTACTACAATTAAAATAAATGACTCGACTATTCATTCGGGTTTTGGTCAGAAATAAGATTCTGTAGGAGAGATGGCCGAGTGGTTCAAGGCGTAGCATTGGAACTGCTATGTAGACTTTTGTTTACCGAGGGTTCGAATCCCTCTCTCTCCGTTTCTTTTCATTCATCAACATTGCCAACTACAATGTGTCAAATCAAATAAGAATTGATATCATTATTCTAACTAACACTAACAGTAAGACCCTTAATTTCATAGAGATTCTCTATCCGTAATTACATCCATACGTAAAATAAAAAGAGAAAGATCCTATTTCTATTGAAAATAATAAAAAAGAAAAAGAATCCTATTGTCCTTTTGTGATACGTGAATGAGACAGGGCACAAAGTACTCTATTTACTTCAGCGAAAGAAGTCAAAATTTTATACTTTTTATTTTCGTTAAAATCAAGTCTGACGGGAATAATATTCTACGACCAACAACTCATTTATTTTCAAACCTATCAATTTACTATCTATTATTTGATTTACAAATCCTTTATATTGTAAGGAATCAATAGTCAAATGGTTTGGCAATTCCCCGTGGGGGGATGAAACAAGAGAATTTTTAATCAGAGCTTTCGATCTTTCTTTATCCCTCGTAGTAATAATATCTCGGGGTTTGCAACGATAACTTGGTATATCCACTATACGACCATTAACTAAAATGTGTCTATGGTTAACTAATTGTCTGGCTCCAGGAATGGTCGAAGCCATACCTAATCGAAAAAGTATGTTATCTAAACGCATCTCAAGCAGTTGTAGTAAAACCTGGCCAGTTGATCCTTTGGCTTTTCCAGCAATATGCACATATTTAAGTAATTGTCGTTCTGTAAGACCATAATGAAAACGCAATTTCTGTTTCTCTTCTAAACGAATACGATATTGCGATCTTTTTCCAGAGCGCAATTGGGTTTGAAGATCACTTCTGGGTCTGAGTCTTTTACTAGTGAGTCCTGGTAAAGTCCCCAGCCGACGTATTTTTTTTAAACGAGGTCCTCGGTAACGGGACATATAAAAGCTCCTTTTTGATTCACTTTCCTTTAACAATGAAACCTAAATTCAGACTGAACTAAAGGGTCAGCAAAACAAAACTCAATCTACTAAAGTACTACAAAACAGAATAAAATAAATTTTATCAATATTCGTATTTTTGTATATATAGGAAATTCAAGTTAAGACTACGTTTTCCAATTTCTTCTGTAGAGATCTAATTGTTCTAGTCAACTTTTTTTATTCATAACTATAGCTGCAAGTTCTCATGACATAATAGATTTTTGACCCAACATTTAGAGAAAGCAAAAGTAGAAATTTTCAATCAGGGAAAGAAAAAGAGCCGGCTATCGGAATCGAACCGATGACCATCGCATTACAAATGCGATGCTCTAACCTCTGAGCTAAGCGGGCGGATATAAGAGCAATACAGGAAACTTCGGATCTTAGCTATTACCTAGCGATTCTGCTTCTTTTTTTTTCTTTCTTTATTCTTTCAATTTCTTCTATTTACGTTTTTTAGTTATTAGTTATATTCTTCGTTTTTGATATCGAAATAGAAATCCAATTCCATATATATGATATATGAAAAATATATGAAAAAAAAAAAAAGAGGAAATGAAAATACAAATATTTGATTTCATATTCATAATAGTAAGAATTCAAAATGGAATTCTTACTATTATGAATATGAAATCAATAAAATCTTCAATACTATATATTATTACTATTATGAATAATTCATTTCTTACCATTAGAATTGTATAATTTTAATCGTGGAACTAGAAAAAAATACTTTAAAACTTGAAATCTAAATTTCACGTAACGAAACTATCTAGATCTTAATAGATAAATTAGAGAAATAGTGAAAAGAGAATAATATTCTATTGATTTCTATTCGAATAATGGAAATAAATTACTAAAACGTATATAAATTTGGATTATAGAATTATACACAATAGGACAAAGAAGGAATATTGGCCGTTCCACTATTTTCAATAGTACTGTCAAAAGGAAGGATTAGGAAAGACATAGATATATGTGGGATATATCAATTCATATTGAATTGTGGATATATTAATGATAGAATAGAGAGAGGGTGAGTATAAAAAGAAAATAAAATTGCAGCATACAATTTTTCAATATAGGAATCATTCCCTAATGAATTCAATAGTGCCAAGATGAACGAAATAGGTGGATGGAATTATAACTGGATCCTTGTCTTAAAGTCTCAAAGCAAAGCAAAGGGGATATGGCGAAATTGGTAGACGCTACGGACTTGATTGGATTGAGCCTTGGTATGGAAACCTGCTAAGTGGTAACTTCCAAATTCAGAGAAACCCTGGAACTAAAAATGGGCAATCCTGAGCCAAATCTTTTTTAAAGGGATAGGTGCAGAGACTCAATGGAAGCTGTTCTAACGAATGAAATTTACTACGTTAGATTAGTAGCTAAAAGAATTCTATCAGAATAAAAGATTGAAATGACAGAAAGGATGACCTTATATACTTAATTATATACCTAATAAGTATGTATACATACTTACATAGAAAGCGATTAATCACATTTCTTTTTTCCTTCTTTATATTACTATATATTACTATTATCTTATCTACTATTAGTATAAGAGTATAGGATTAGGATAAGGATATATAGAGAAACCCTCTATCTTATATTCTAATTTATATTCTATATTAATTAGAATGATAAACTATGAATATTTTAATTCGAATTGAAATTGAATTAAAATATTCAGTGATCAAATGAGTCATTTCAGAGTTTGATAGATCTTTTGAAGATGAATCGGACGAGAATAAAGAGAGAGTCCCATTTTACATGTCAATACCGACAACAATGAAATTTAGAGTAAGAAGAAAATCCGTCGAATTGAAAAATCGTGAGGGTTCAAGTCCCTCTATCCCCAAGAAAAAAACCATTTGAATTCCCACTCTTTCTTTACTCTCATCCTCTTTTTTTTATCAGTTGTTCAGTTCAAACAAAATGAAAGATCTTTCTAATTTCATTTACTCTGTTCTTTCACAAATGGATCCGAATAGAAATCCTCATATTCCAATTCCAATTTTCTTTGTTTTTCTTTGTATAGATACGATACCTGCACAAATGAATCAAGAAATCATCCTTATTTACTGATTTCTTGATTCATTTACAGTTCATATCATTATCTTTACATTTACAAAGAAAGTCTTCTTTTTGAAGATCTAAGAAATTAAAGGGGGCTAGGTCCTATTTGTTAAGACTTTCTTTTTTAGTTCTTTTCATTTACATAGATACAAGTACCCTGCTAGGATTATGCAGGGTACTAGTCGGGATAGCTCAGTTGGTAGAGCAGAGGACTGAAAATCCTCGTGTCACCAGTTCAAATCTGGTTCCTGACACATGAATAATGTATTGGATAGATATTCATACCTCATACAAATGAAATTCATTGAGATGGGTCAGGATAGATATTCTTTCTTTTCTTTTTCATTTTTTCCTCTCTGTTCATAATTTTTTTATTCCAAAAGTATGTTAAATTTTCCTATATGTCAAATAGAATAGCTAAAAAGATTTAATCAAAGAGTGGAAAGATAGGGATAGAAAGGGGATGTATTTCAGACACAGTAAAAATAGACTACAAAGAAACTCCGATTCTTTTCATTTTTCTTTTGGTCCACCCACAATATGAAGAAAAATGCAGTGACTCTTTTCATCTAGAAAGTAATGTCAAAATGTTTTTTTATTGAAGTGAAATCTGAAGTCGTGCCGTATAAGTAAAAAGGGGTTTCTTATCATTCAATGAGCATCTTGAATTTCATAGAAATTTGGCGTAATATAGTCTTTACGTAAGGGCCAGCCTATCCAACTTTCAGGCATCAAGATACGTTTAAGGCGAGGATGATTCTCATAAGAAATTCCCAACATATCATAAGATTCCCGTTCTTGAAAATCAGCACTTCTCCAAATCCAAAAAACGGACGGGGTTTTAGGATTATTCCTGGGAGCAAAGACTTTTATGCATACCTCTTCTGGTTTATCTATACCATATCGTATTTTCGTAAGGTGATACACACTAGCTAAAAATCCGCCTGGTGCTACATCATAGGCACACTGGGAACGTAAATAATTGTAACCATATACATATAAAATGACAGCAATGGAGTCCCAATCCTCGGTTTTTATTTGTAAAGTCTCTATTCCTCGGCAATCAAAGCCTAAAGATCTATGAACTAGCTCATGCTTTACTAACCAATCAGATAAATGA